TTCAATGGTAAAACATCTCCTTGCCAAGGAGAAGATACGGGTTCGATTCCCGCCGCTCGCCAGCTTAATTTAGTAAGGTACTATGATAAAAAATTTCGTCTAGTTGACTACTTAACTACTTATATTAAATTAAGTAGGTGTTAGTCTAATACCGTATCCCTTACTATCTTACCCTTCCTTTGCACCCCACTCAAAAAAAAGGGGGCTCCGGCGGCGGGAATCGAACTCGCCAACAGGACTCCCTAAATCAGGGATTCACCGAGACGAACAACTGGCAAACTGCTTTTAAAGGGAAGGGAGGTAGACTGTGCCTTTCTTTCATTTCATTTTTCTTTTCTGCAGGGTAGGAAGGAGCCTTGAGAGTTCTTCTTGTAGGGGCAAGTGACTTTGTAAACTGCTCAATTTGGCCCTCTAGGGCCGGGAACTAATGAATAAAAAAGGGTTGGATACCGCCCAGCCCTCTACCATATCCATACAAATAGAATAGTCCTTTTATACAGACAGCTAAGTGCGGAGACGGGAATCGAACCCGTGACCTCAAGGTTATGAGCCTCGTGAGCTACCAAACTGCTCTACTCCGCTCTGGAGGGCCGGAAACTGGTGGACGAAAAAGGTTGAATACAGGCCTCTACCATGTCTAGACAAATAGAATAGTCCTTTTATACAGAATGGAGCGGGTAGCGGGAATCGAACCCGCATCGTTAGCTTGGAAGGCTAGGGGTTATAGTCGACGTTGGTTGATTATTTTTAACGTCTCTAATTCAAAACCGAACATGAAATTTGGATTTCATTCGGCTCCTTTATGGATATTCTCACCACTTAACATCTATGTCAGCTTTTCTATCTGAATGGAACCAAAGCTCTCCGCTTTCTAGATGATCCCTATAGAGTAGGAAATAGAAATTATACTAAATCTATCTAATCTACTTACTTCGTTCCCTAATTTTATTCAAGAGATCCTGAGGAAAAGAATTGGGTTTCCACCGAGCTGAAACAATATGCTGATGGTTCTAGTAAACCAAAACTACCGTTTTTTAGCTATTTGGCTTCCATTTCCTTTTTTAACAAAAGAAGATTTAGTTACGATTGGAAATAAACTTTTTTGTATCTTCATCCATAGATCCTTTACTCATATTTAAAAAATGGGAATACTTAATCCAATGCAAAATTATGCTTCGCGACTCTGTACTCATAATCCAATTTGTATTTTGGATGCAATTTCCATTAGTCTTTGGATACAAATCGCGAGAATGTATATTCTTCCTCAATATGCTATTGAGAGGAAAAGGATTAAATCCTTTATAAGAACTAAAGTTTTCATCGGAATATAAAAAACTTAAGGACACCTTAAGTATATCATTTCAAATTCAGTTATTAATAGAACGAATCACACTTTTACCACTAAACTATACCCGCTACATGTAGATTATGATACCAACGCTACCCTTTGTCAAGGGTAGCCATTCGAGAAGGAGGCTAATTCCCCCTTATTGAATCAAATGGAGAAGGTTCATGACAGTGAGCGATTGGTACTTCGATCGCGGGCCTTTATTTTAGGGTTTAGATAGCCTCTCTGGTCTGTAAAATACATATCTTCTTACCATCCCAATAGCGTATGAACCTAATGTATGCATTTCGATTAGGGTCGTATTCTTATTCTATGGTTACGACTACAATGATCATTATTTGCTTTGCGAGGACGTAAGTGTGCCAGACTGCTGTAAGGAATAGTTTGATTATTCCTACAATATACACTAGGAGATATAGGGGGCAGCACTGCCCCCATAAATCCCTTTCTTCCTTTTCCTTTTTGTTCAATTCTGAACAAAGAAATTGGGGAAGATGTTTTCTTCCCCCACTTATCATGAAGTCCGAGCCCTAGAGAAAGAGTGAGATGAATTTCAAAAATTCATCATAGACTTTCCCTATGGCTTGAGAGAAGCAAGAAACAAAGAGTCGTAACTTAAAGAGAAAGGCGGACAGGACCCGACGGATTTACCTGATTACGTCAGGTAAATCCTTACCTGAGAAATTTTGGTCAGGATTTACCTGATGTAAAGAAGATCCTAAATGTCTCTGGTTAGTCGATCCTCTCCATTTACTAATTTCCTCCCCTCTTTTCCACTCAATTCTAGTTTATTAGATTCTTGTTTAAAAGAATCAAAGAAGATGAATAGAACTAAGAACACATAAAAAAAGCATAGAGGACCAAGACCATTACCAAATGTTCCTCTCAAGAATCATATTGGGTATCTGTTCCCTTCCTTTTCCCGCTAGGATCGGAAATCTTATATTTTTCATATCCATATACCATCGAACCCTTAGGGTTACAGAATCCTCCTTTTTTCCTAGTCTTCGGAAACAGAAAACCCATAGCCGGGAGGAGTTAGGTATGTAGGGTATGGTTTATTATTTTTTGTTGGGCAGGCAGTAGAATAATTTTTCTACTCTGCAATATAAATTCTACTGCCCACTTTTTACAAGCAAATTGTTGCTAAAACTCTAACATAGTTTGTTCAAAATGCACCAACTAGAATCCTTGGAGAATATTCAAGTACCCCCTTTCCAAGGGGTACCTGTTAAAAATCGCTTCAACAAATCCGTCCAAAACTTTTTAAGAAAAATGGAAAAGTTTTGAACTCGAAGGTTTTTCCAAGAGATGCCTGTTAAAAATAGTTTCAATCTCTCACCAAAACAGATAAGAAGTATCTCACTGAAAATTACTAACCAGCCATATGGGTATATGAAGAGCGCGAATTCCTTTATACCCCACCCAATTACAATTAAAGGAAATAAAACATAAATGGAGAAAATTCTCATCATAAGATCAGCCAATAGAAGAAAAAAGTCCCTAATTCTGCAGAACGTTCTGAGCACGTGAAAAGTCAATAGCCTAAAGATAAAAAAGAAAAAGTATACCATTTTTTTGACAGCAGCTCTTATTGCCCCTTTGGCCTTTTTTTTGGCCTTTTGTATTATCCGATTCAAAAATCGATTCATATTCAAAAATTGATTCATATTTGTTCACCTCCTTCATATTTGTTCACCTCCTCTAAACAATCTAACTTTCGTGCTTTGGTTTAGTGAGTCGTCCGAGATCGTGTTTACATACCTATGAACTTACCCTCTTCAAGTATATTGGATACTACTATACTAATAATTATAGTAATAATTTTTTATTGTGTCAACCCTCTCTTCACGTATTTTATTATACGTATTTTTTTCTATAATAAAATAAAAAAAAACCTCTACTTTGTGCAAGTGATAAGAGAGAATATGAAAGATTTTCTTATTTTTCTTGATTTTCTCAAGATTTTGAACCTTGCCATGAATAAACTTCTATATCTCGATCTCGATATATACATATATAATCTCTACATATATCTCTATATGTACATATATTATGTACATTATGCAGTAGACCCATAATGGGAAATCAAAGTGGCTAATTTTGGAATTGAATAAAAAGCCCTTTTAACTCAGTGGTAGAGTAATGCCATGGTAAGGCATAAGTCATCGGTTCAAATCCGATAAAGGGCTTTTTAATTTGGTGGTAGAGTAATGCCATGGTAAGACGTAAGTCATCGGTTCGAATCCGATAAAGTACTTTTCTACTAAATTTATTATTTATTCACCTTATTTATTATTTATTCACCTTTTTTTCTTTGTTTTTGAAAATTTCTCCATTTTTTTCTTGAATTTTATGACTTAGTGTGGGATGCATGCATTTTTGGTCTGAACACTAAATGAAGCACGGAGTGTAAATTGCAAAAAAGAAATCAAATTGGACTCTTTTTCCTGTTAGATCAATCAAATCACTACCTGTACTGAACTAATCTAGAATCCCTTTTATTAATCTATTCTTATTCTATACCCTTTAAATGAATTTCCCTAAAAAGTAGGAGATGATCCGTGAATTAACCTAACCATCAACTAAAAAAAAATCCTAAGAAAGCATAACAGAAAAGTAGGAAAGACTCTTTGCTTTGGATCTAGTTATACTCTTCGAGTATATTGACAATTCTAAAAAACTGCTCATACTATCATTATAGTATAATGACGAGCGGTTGTATATGGCCCTATCGTTTAGTGATGCCCCTATCGTCTAGTGGTTCAGGACATCTCTCTTTCAAGGAGGCAGCGGGGATTCGACTTCCCCTGGGGGTAGGGAGTATTATGAAAGGAGGTTAATCATAGATTATCAAAAACCCTAGAATAAATTCTTCCTGGGTCGATGCCCGAGCGGTTAATGGGGACGGACTGTAAATTCGTTGACGATATGTCTACGCTGGTTCAAATCCAGCTCGGCCCAAAAATCTAGGGCTTCGTGAATATGAACTAAATCCATTTTTTTTCTTCCATAAAAAAAAATGTCTGATCCATAGAAATAAAGGATAAAGAGAAAGGGGGAAATTTCTTTCTAATCCATATTTCTCTCATTCCTTTTTTACAAACAAAAGAGTTTTTCTTATTGAAAGGTGGATTATCATCCATTTTAAGCGATAAAAAATCGCGACATACTAGTTATGTCACTCTCACTATACCCACATACGATATATGGGTATGTAGTATATGATTCGTCTATTTCTTAGAGTACGACAGACGAATCGAATCTTCTTATGGTTCTATTTAAAAATAGGTATAGGTATGCCATACACCCCGCGGGGATTGTAGTTCAATTGGTCAGAGCACCGCCCTGTCAAGGCGGAAGCTGCGGGTTCGAGCCCCGTCAGTCCCGAACTAGGGTTCAATGAATGGGTAAATTCATCTTTCCTTTTTCCATAAAAAATTTCCATCAAAAAAAGGGGGCAGGAGACAAGATCAAATACCTATGGGGCATCCTTACTTCACTTTTTTGATTTCGCATTTTTCATTAAAGAGGGAGGGAAGGCCTATAGGAATTTCTTTTTTCACTACTCCCGGTTGATAAAGAAAGACATACATATCATACGTGGATTAGTATAATTTAGGATATTACTCTATCCTTATGATGATACCATCCTCATCTTAACTTCCTATTCGACTCTTATGGATTATGGAATAGAGTACCGGTATTTTATCGGAATCCATACATAAATTGTATTCGTTTATTCTTAGACAGTGAATTTAATATAATTAGTACTTTTTGGGTTAAACCAGGCCCCTTCCATTTTGTAGTTCCAACTTTGTTTGTGTATGTTCAATGACTAATTGGAAAGAATCTATCTCATTCTCATTCCATTTGCGGACTCCTTTTTTATGGATCCGCTCTCATCTTTAGACCCAAAAAGTGGATATTGATAGTAACCTAATAAAATAAAAGAAAAACCAAGCAAAGCAAACGCCCTTTTTCCTAAATTTAAAATATTCGATTTTTTTTATTTAAGCCCTCTTTTCTCCATCTCACTTCTACTTCTACTGCTTATTTGTATGTCTATGTGACCCATAGAAAGTCGGTCATATAATACATACATACATAATTGTATGTATAACTATAAGAAAAAGGAAGGGAAATTGGATAAGATAAGAAAGATCGTGGGTTATAGATATAGAAAAGAAAAAGTAGAAAAGGATGAAAAAAAGAGAGAATTCCTAATCCAATCAAAAAACCAATTTTGGTCTTAGTATGGATAAGGGATCTTCCTATGTTATACTATTCCACTCTCAACCATGAATTGATTTGATAGATCCGATATTCATAATATTGAATTGATTCAGTATTATCAGAATGCAAGTCCTCCCCTTGAATTTACAGGATACCCCTTTTTCCTCTCCATGGGATTACATCCCGAGTTATTGCGAAAAAAAAAGAGGTTATGGAAGTCAATATTCTCGCATTTATTGCTACTGCACTGTTCATTCTAGTTCCTACTGCCTTTTTACTTATTATTTATGTAAAAACAGTCAGCCAAAATGATTAATTGGAATTCCAATTAATCATTGAAGAAATGAAAAAGGGATTAAATAAAATAAAAATCCAAGTCTTAAATGAAAGGATCTGGTTGGAATCATAAAGTGTGGTAGAAAGAACTACATATAGTTTTTTCTACCACACTTTAGAGTCTTTCTATTATATTATCTTGAATCTACATAGAATAGATTAGTAGATTGAAATAGTAGTCTAATTCAATTTCTTTTTTCACTGCATCCACTTAATTTCAATCAAGTCAAAATAAAAAAATCGAAGACAATTCTTCACGAAAGAATCCATGGAGGGAGAGAAAAATAATATGAGAATAGACTATAGTAAAAGAAAAAAAGTAAAAGTCAAAATCAGCGAATCTTTCATGCTTAAACATGCGGCGAGATGCTTCAAAAGAGCATAAAAATTTTTCTAAGAATAAGAAAAGAGTATAAAACAAATGGAAAGTGTGCGATATGTTGTGAATAGCTCCGTGGAAGAAAGTCTAATTTTCTTATGTATAGAACTTTTTTAACCATTCGTCACTTCTAGTAGAAATTATGAATTGCTGTAATCGCTCTTTCTATTTCTATAGAGTAGAATAGAACGACTCCTTCTTACAAGAGTTTCTTACAGGAGTGAAACAAAACTAAAGAAAGAAAGAATAAAGTTTGGCAAAATGATTAATGCAAAAGGATCAATTAAAGAAAAGAGTTGATACAACAATTCGACTACTCAATCAATTAGTAGTATCCCTAGAGTCCACTCCTCCCCCATACTACTAGTGAAAGAGAAAATGTAAAGACTACCATTAAAGCAGCCCAAGCGAGACTTACTATATCCATGTAAATTATGTCTCCTATTTCTATGAAGAAATTATTCTACTATTGATCAATAATCATAGTGGAATCAAGGGTACAGAGTCAAAAAGGGATTCTGCCCTAAGGCTATGGATGAATCAGTTCAAGGAATTTACTCCTAACAAATTCTTATAGGATTTCTGGTAGAATTGGAGAGCATTAAGTATAAATACGATACATAGCCCTTTTCCTTAAAAAAGAGTACGGGGATGATGTCCTGAATGGAAGACGCGGGAATAGAAAGATTTTTTCTTCCTTTTGTTACCTTTTTTTTATAAGCAAAGGACGTCAGAATATACCATAAAATTAGGATAGATAAATATTTATTGGATACCTACCTTGCCTATGTTTATTTTTAACCTAAACCCTACAGCCCCGCTTTCTATCATTCTATGAAAGAATGAGGAGACTTTATCCACAACTCCGAAATTGATTTTTGATCAGCCTATTCAATCTGATTCTCGACGGAATCAGTAGCCCTTACTTTAGTGTATGTAGGTAGCATAAGATGTACGATAAATAAAATGTATAATAATTAGGAAGTCTTGATATTCCTTCGTGGAGTCCCTTCTTCAATCTTAGATTGAAAAAAAAAAGAATGCCCCTTAGGAGCCCTTTGAATATCAAGATTTCTGACATCTTAGCCTCGTAGTTTTAAATTCTCGAATCAATTAAGAATCAATTCAAATTAATAAAAGAATAAGTAAACGCTACCTCATCCCTATTGGTAGCTGTTTGGGCCACTACCGACAAAACAAACCCTAATAGAACTATGGATTCTCAAAATCCAGTATCGCCAGGCCTAGTTATTCTCTTGCCCCAGCTTATGCGGGGTACGAATTTGTCGAGTTCGATCAGTACTATAAGCCTAAGTATTTTATTGATCAGGCGGCACCCAGATTTGAACTGGGGATAAAGGATTTGCAGTCCCCTGCCTTACCGCTTGGCCATGCCGCCAAAAAATCCGATCTAAAATCGAGAAAAGAGCAAGTATTCATCCACGTTTTCTTACTAAAACCCCCTTTCTTTTATCTTGAATCTAATTCTACTTACTTTTTTCCAATATTTTTCCAAAAATCTATTCCTGCTTTTTTTGGATCCAGTTTCGATTATTCTCCTCCATGGATTCTATCTTAAAACACACATTGCTAACACTAGAAAACTTCCCTTTTCTTTCTATTGAGATGAAAAAGGAGAAAAAGTGGATTTCCAGTCACAGGCTGCAAAATTCAGAACAAATTGGAACCATTAACTAGAATTCTACTTTTTTTTGAATTGCAGTAGTGAACGACTCTTAAATCAGTATTCTCTCCCCCCCTTCCTTTTAATGGCATAATAAAATAGAATGGGTTTATGCCTAATCCGTGTATAGGTAAACTCCAGGTCCGAACAGCATTATTATCCATAACAGCATTATTATCCATGGATCCCCCTTATGTACATATCTCTATGGGGAATCGTGCTTTAATTTTTCATTGCATTAAATATCTTGAATAAAAAAAGGAAATTTGCTCTGATATAGAGTATGACCTGACCATCTTGGCCCACCCAAGTGAAATTACGATAAAAGCAGGGATATGTGGAGAGGTGGATAAATAGATTGGCATGTACTTAAAAAAAAGGACTTACTTTATTTTAGGATTCTACAATGAAATCCTATATTTTCTAGCAATTCTACTACTACGAAACAAAAAAGAACCCTCAAATTCTTTTTTGAAATTAAACTAAGCGTGCTATTCTAAATCGAACTAAAGTCAAACTTTCTAGTGCTTATAAATTATTATATTATGGCTTTATCCCATTCATAGAAAGGAGATAAAATGAGAAATCTTTGCCATCCAATCTGATTAGAATATCATTAAGTGGCAGAATTTTTTTCTAGGAATGTTTTATCAATTCATTTTCATTCGATTTGTACCCCTGGCAAATTCGAACTTTCCTCGAAATTGTCTCTATTCATATGTATGAAATACATATATGAAATACGTATGTGGAGTTCCCTAGAATTTCATGTGATTCAGTAAACAGAATATAGATTCCATGATTGCTAGATCGATCCATAGGGATTGATGAAGAGTGAGCTGATAATGGAATTTTTCTTCGATAAAAAGGAAACTTAAGATTAAGATGCTCCGGAATGGAAATGAGGGAATGTCCACAATACCCGGATTTAGTCAGATCCAATTCGAGGGATTTTTTAGGTTCATTAATCAAGGCTTGGCAGAAGAACTTGAGAAGTTTCCAACAATTAAAGATCCAGATCACGAAATTGCATTTCAATTATTTGCGAAAGGATATCAATTGCTAGAACCCTCAATAAAAGAAAGGGATGCTGTGTATGAATCACTCACCTATTCTTCCGAATTATATGTATCTGCGAGATTAATTTTTGGTTTCGATGTGCAAAAACAAACCATTTCTATTGGAAACATTCCTATAATGAATTCCTTAGGAACCTTTATAATAAATGGAATATACCGAATTGTGATCAATCAAATATTGCTAAGTCCTGGTATTTACTACCGCTCGGAATTAGACCATAAGGGAATTTCTATCTACACCGGGACTATAATATCAGATTGGGGAGGAAGATCGGAATTAGCAATTGATAAAAAAGAAAGGATATGGGCTCGCGTAAGTAGAAAACAAAAGATATCTATTCTAGTTCTATCATCAGCTATGGGTTCGAATCTAAGAGAAATTCTAGATAATGTTTCCTACCCTGAAATTCTCTTGTCTTTCCCGAATGCTAAGGAGAAGAAGAGGATTGAGTCAAAAGAAAAAGCTATTTTGGAGTTTTATCAACAATTTGCTTGTGTAGGTGGGGACCTGGTATTTTCGGAGTCCTTATGTGAGGAATTACAAAAGAAATTTTTTCAACAAAAATGTGAATTAGGAAGGATTGGTCGACGAAATATGAATCGGAGACTGAATCTTGATATACCTCAGAACAATACATTCTTGTTACCACGAGATGTATTGGCCGCTACGGATCATTTGATTGGAATGAAATTTGGAACGGGTATACTTGACGATGACGATATGAATCACTTGAAAAATAAACGTATTCGTTCGGTTGCGGATCTGTTACAAGATCAATTCGGACTGGCTCTTGATCGTTTACAACATGCGGTTCAAAAAACTATCCGTAGAGTATTCATACGTCAATCGAAACCGACTCCACAAACTTTGGTAACTCCAACTTCAACTTCGATTTTATTAATAACTACTTATGAGACCTTTTTTGGCACATACCCCTTATCTCAAGTTTTTGATCAAACTAATCCATTGACACAAACTGTTCATGGGCGAAAAGTGAGTTGTTTGGGTCCTGGAGGATTGACGGGGAGGACTGCAAGTTTTCGGAGCCGAGATATTCATCCGAGTCACTATGGGCGTATTTGTCCAATTGACACGTCCGAAGGAATCAATGTTGGACTTACTGGATCCTTAGCTATTCATGCGAGAATTGATCACTGGTGGGGATCCATAGAGAGTCCATTTTATGAAATATCTGAGAAAGCAAAAGAAAAAAAAGAGAAACAGGTGGTTTATTTATCACCAAATAGAGATGAATATTATATGATAGCAGCAGGAAATTCTTTGTCTTTGAATCAGGGTATTCAGGAAGAACAGGTTGTTCCAGCTAGATACCGTCAAGAATTCCTGACTATTGCATGGGAACAGATTCATGTTAGAAGTATTTTTCCTTTCCAATATTTTTCTATTGGAGGTTCTCTCATTCCTTTTATTGAGCATAATGATGCGAATCGGGCTTTAATGAGTTCTAATATGCAGCGCCAAGCAGTTCCGCTTTCTCGGTCCGAGAAGTGCATTGTTGGAACTGGATTGGAACGTCAAACAGCTCTAGATTCGAGGGTTTCCGTTATAGCCGAACGCGAGGGAAAGATCATTTCTACTGATAGTCACAAGATCCTTTTATCAAGTAGTGGGAAGACTATAAGTATTCCTTTAGTTACCCATCGGCGCTCTAACAAAAATACTTGTATGCACCAAAAACCTCGGGTTCCATGGGGTAAATCCATTAAAAAAGGACAAATTTTAGCAGAGGGAGCTGCTACAGTTGGTGGGGAACTTGCTTTAGGAAAAAACGTATTAGTAGCTTATATGCCATGGGAAGGTTACAATTTTGAAGACGCAGTACTAATTAGCGAACGTTTGGTATATGAGGATATTTATACTTCTTTTCACATCCGAAAATATGAAATTCAGACGGATACGACAAGCCAAGGCTCCGCTGAAAAAATCACTAAAGAAATACCACATCTAGAAGAACATTTACTCCGCAATTTGGACAGAAATGGAGTTGTTAGGTTGGGATCCTGGGTAGAAACTGGCGATATTTTAGTAGGTAAATTAACGCCTCAGATAGCGAGCGAATCGTCGTATATCGCGGAAGCTGGATTATTACGGGCCATATTTGGTCTTGAGGTATCCACTTCAAAAGAAACTTCTCTCAAACTACCTATAGGTGGAAGAGGGCGCGTTATCGATGTGAAATGGATCCAGAGGGACCCCCTAGACATAATGGTTCGTGTATATATTTTACAGAAACGTGAAATCAAAGTTGGGGATAAAGTAGCCGGAAGACACGGGAATAAGGGGATCATTTCCAAAATTTTGCCTAGGCAAGATATGCCCTATTTGCAAGATGGAACACCTGTTGATATGGTCTTCAATCCCTTAGGAGTACCCTCACGAATGAATGTGGGACAAATATTTGAAAGCTCGCTCGGATTAGCAGGGGATCTGCTAAAGAAACATTATAGAATAGCACCCTTTGATGAGAGATATGAGCAAGAGGCTTCAAGAAAACTTGTGTTTTCAGAATTATATGAAGCCAGTAAACAAACAAAAAATCCATGGGTATTTGAACCCGAGTACCCGGGAAAAAGTAGAATATTTGATGGAAGAACAGGAGACCCCTTCGAACAACCTGTTCTAATAGGGAAGTCCTATATCTTAAAATTAATTCATCAAGTTGATGAGAAAATCCATGGACGTTCTACTGGGCCCTACTCACTTGTTACACAACAACCCGTTAGAGGAAGAGCCAAGCAAGGGGGACAACGAGTAGGAGAAATGGAAGTTTGGGCTTTAGAAGGATTTGGTGTTGCTCATATTTTACAAGAGATACTTACTTATAAATCTGATCATCTTATAGCTCGCCAAGGAATACTTAATGCTACGATCTGGGGAAAAAGAGTACCTAATCACGAGGATCCTCCAGAATCTTTTCGAGTGCTCGTTCGAGAACTACGATCTTTGGCTCTAGAACTGAATCATTTCCTTGTATCTGAGAAGAACTTCCAGGTTAATAGGGAGGAAGTTTGATCGGAATAAATATAAATTCTTTTCTTATTTCTATTTTATGATTGACCAATATAAACATCAACAACTCCAAATTGGACTCGTTTCCCCTCAACAAATAAAGGCTTGGGCTAACAAAAACCTACCTAATGGGGAAGTCGTTGGCGAAGTCACAAGGCCCTCTACTTTTCATTATAAAACCGATAAACCAGAAAAAGATGGATTGTTTTGCGAAAGAATCTTTGGACCCATAAAAAGCAGAATTTGTGCTTGTGGAAATTCTCGAGCGAGCGTAGCTGAAAACGAAGACGAAAGATTTTGCCAAAAATGCGGGGTAGAATTTGTTGATTCTCGGATACGAAGATATCAAATGGGATACATCAAACTCGCATGTCCCGTGACTCATGTGTGGTATTTGAAAGGTCTTCCTAGTTATATCGCGAACCTTTTAGATAAACCCCTTAAGAAATTGGAGGGCCTAGTATACGGCGATTTCTCTTTTGCTAGGCCCAGCGCTAAAAAACCCACTTTCTTACGATTACGAGGTTTATTCGAAGATGAAATTTCATCCTGTAACCACAGCATTTCTCCCTTTTTTTCTACCCCAGGCTTTGCAACATTTCGAAATCGGGAAATTGCGACAGGAGCAGGTGCTATTAGAGAACAATTAGCAGATTTGGATTTGCGAATTATTATAGAGAATTCCTTGGTCGAATGGAAGGAATTAGAAGACGAGGGGTATAGTGGAGATGAATGGGAAGATAGAAAAAGACGAATAAGAAAAGTTTTTTTGATTAGACGCATGCAATTGGCGAAACATTTTATTCAAACAAATGTAGAACCAGAATGGATGGTTTTGTGCTTATTACCGGTTCTTCCTCCCGAATTGAGACCCATTGTTTATAGGTCTGGGGATAAAGTAGTGACTTCGGATATTAATGAACTTTATAAGAGAGTTATCCGTCGGAACAACAACCTTGCCTATCTATTAAAAAGAAGTGAATTAGCGCCAGCAGATTTAGTAATGTGCCAGGAAAAGTTGGTACAAGAAGCCGTGGATACACTTCTTGATAGTGGGTCCCGCGGGCAACCAACGAGGGATGGTCACAATAAAGTATACAAATCACTTTCAGATGTAATTGAAGGTAAAGAGGGAAGGTTTCGCGAGACTCTGCTTGGGAAACGGGTCGATTACTCGGGGCGTTCTGTCATTGTTGTGGGTCCTTCACTTTCATTACATCAATGTGGATTACCTCTAGAGATAGCAATAAAGCTTTTTCAGCTATTTGTAATTCGCGATTTAATCACGAAACGCGCTACTTCTAATGTCAGGATTGCTAAAAGGAAAATTTGGGAAAAGGAACCCATTGTATGGGAAATACTTCAAGAAGTTATGCGGGGACATCCTGTACTGTTGAATAGAGCACCTACCCTGCATAGATTAGGCATACAGGCCTTCCAACCCACTTTAGTAGAGGGGCGTACTATTTGTTTACACCCATTAGTGTGTAAGGGTTTCAATGCGGACTTTGATGGGGATCAAATGGCTGTTCATCTACCTTTATCCTTGGAAGCTCAGGCGGAAGCCCGTTTACTTATGTTTTCTCATATGAATCTCCTATCTCCTGCTATTGGAGATCCTATTTGCGTACCGACCCAAGACATGCTTATAGGACTTTATGTATTAACGATTGGAAACCGTCGGGGTATTTGTGCAAATAGATATAATAGTTGCGGAAACTATCCAAATCAAAAAGTAAGTTACAATAATAATAATTATAAGTATACGAAAGATAAAGAACCCCATTTTTCCAGTTCCTATGATGCACTGGGAGCTTATAGACAGAAACGAATCAGTTTAGACAGTCCCTTGTGGCTCCGATGGAAACTAGATCAACGCGTCATTGGGTCAAGAGAAGTTCCGATTGAAGTTCAATATGAATCTTTGGGGACTTATCATGAGATTTATGCCCACTATCTAATAGTGGGAAATAGAAAAAAAGAAATCCGTTCTATATACATTCGAAGCACTCTTGGTCATATTTCTTTTTATAGAGAAATAGAGGAAGCCATACAAGGATTTAGTCAGGCCTATTCATACACTATCTAAACAAGGAAGTTAGATTCGGCGATGCCCCTTTCGGGGGGCATTCCGATTTCGCTAGTATCATCATTTTTGCCGCGCGAATCCAGATTGAGATTAAGGAAAGGAAGTTAATTAAATTTTCGAATCACTGACTCAGGCCCATTGTCGAATCCTACTCAGCAATTGTCGAATCCTACTCAGCCGAAAAAGGGGGTACTTATGTATGGCGGAACGGGCCAATCTGGTCTTTCATAATAAAGAGATAGACGGAACTGCTATGAAACGACTTATTAGCAGATTAATAGATCATTTCGGAATGGGATATACATCCCATATACTGGATCAAATAAAGACTCTGGGCTTTCATCAAGCCACTACTACATCGATTTCATTAGGAATCGAGGATCTTTTAACAATACCCTCTAAGGGATGGTTAGTCCAAGACGCGGAACAACAGAGTTTTCTTTTGGAGAAACACTATTATTATGGGGCTGTACACGCGGTAGAAAAATTACGCCAATCCGTTGAGATATGGTATGCTACAAGTGAATATTTGAAACAAGAAATGAATTCGAATTTTCGGATAACGGATCCTTCTAATCCAGTCTATCTAATGTCTTTTTCAGGAGCTAGAGGAAATGCATCTCAAGTACACCAATTAGTAGGTATGAGAGGATTAATGGCGGATCCTCAAGGACAAATGATTGATTTACCTATTCAAAGCAATTTACGCGAGGGACTTTCTTTGACAGAATATATAATTTCCTGCTACGGAGCCCGTAAAGGGGTTGTAGATACTGCTGTACGAACAGCGGATGCTGGATATCTTACACGTAGACTTGTTGAAGTAGTTCAACATATTATTGTGCGTAGAAGAGATTGTGGTACTATCCGAGGTATTTCTGTGAGTCCTCAAAATGGGATGACGGAAAAACTTTTTGTCCAAACACTAATTGGTCGTGTATTAGCAGACGATATATATATCGGTTCACGATGCATTGCCGCTCGAAATCAAGATATTGGAATTGGATTAGTCAATCGATTCATAACTGCCTTTCGAGCACAACCATTTCGAGCACAACCAATATATATTAGAACCCCCTTTACTTGCCGGAGCACATCTTGGATCTGTCAATTATGTTATGGTCGGAGTCCCACTCATGGCGATCTGGTCGAATTAGGGGAAGCCGTAGGTATTATTGCGGGTCAATCAATTGGGGAGCCAGGGACTCAACTAACATTAAGAACTTTTCATACTGGTGGAGTATTCACAGGGGGTACTGCCGACCTTGTACGATCCCCTTCGAATGGAAAAATCCAATTCAATGAGGATTTGGTTCACCCCACACGTACCCGTCATGGGCAGCCTGCTTTTCTATGTTATATAGACTTGCATGTAACTATTCAGAGTCAGGATATTCTATATAGTGTGAATATTCCCTCAAAAAGCTTGATTCTAGTGCAAAATGATCAATATGTAGAATCCGAACAAGTAATTGCGGAGATTCGTGCCGGAACGTCCACTTTGCATTTTAAAGAAAGGGTACAAAAGCATATTTATTCCGAATCAGACGGGGAAATGCACTGGAGTACTGATGTTTACCATGCGCCCGAATATCAATATGGTAATCTTCGTCGATTACCAAAAACAAGCCATTTATGGATATTGTCAGTAAGTATGTGCAGATCCAGTATAGCGTCTTTTTCGCTCCACAAGGATCAAGATCAAATGAATACTTATTCTTTTTCTGTTGACGGAAGATATATCTTTGACCTCTCAATGGCTAATGATCAAGTAAGACATAGACTGTTGGATACTTTTGGTAAAAAAGATAGGGAAATTCTTGATTATTCAACGCCGGATAGAATCATGTCCAACGGCCATTGGAATTTTGTCTATCCTTCTATTCTTCAAGATAATTCGGATTTATTGGCGAAAAAGCGAAGAAATAGGTTCGTCATTCCATTACAATATCATCAAGAACAAGAGAAAGAACTAATATCCTGTTTGGGGATTTCTATTGAAATACCCTTTATGGGTGTTTTACGTAGAAATACTATTTTTGCTTATTTTGACGATCCACGATACAGAAAAGATAAAAAGGGGTCAGGAATTGTGAAATTTAGATATAGGACCCTAGAGGACGAATATAGGACCCTAGAGGACGAATATAGGACCCTAGAGGACGAATATAGGACTCGAGAGGAAGACTCAGAGGACGAATATGGGAGCCCAGAGAACGGATATAGGACCCGAGAGGACGAATATGAAACCCTAGAAGACGAATATAGGACTCTAGAGGACGAATATGAAACCCTAGAAGATGAATATGGGATCCTAGAGGACGAATATGAAACCCTAGAAGACGAATATAGGACTCGAGAGGAAGACTCAGAGGACGAATATGGGAGCCCAGAGAACGAATATAGGACCCGAGAGGACGAATATGGAACTCTAGATGAAGACTCAGAAGACGAATATGGGAGCCCGGAGGAAGGCTCAGAGGACGAATATGGGACTTTAGAGGAAGACTCAGAAGAAGACTCAGAGGACGAATACGGGAGCCCAGAGGAAGATTCCATCTTAAAAAAAGAGGGTTTGATTGAGCATCGAGGAACAAAAGAATTTAGTCTAAAATACCAAAAAGAACTAGATCGGTTTTTTTTCATTCTTCAAGAACTGCATATCTTGCCCAGATCCTCATCCCTAAAGGTACTTGATAATAGTATCATTGGAGTGGATACACAACTCACAAAAAATACAAGAAGTCGACTAGGTGGATTGGTCCGAGTGAATAGAAAAAAAAGCCATACGGAACTCAAAATCTTTTCCGGAGATATTCATTTTCCTGAAGAAGCAGATAAGATATTAGGTGGTAGTTTGATACCACCAGAAAGAGAAAAGAAAGAATCTAAGGAATCAAAAAAAAGGAAAAATTGGGTCTATGTTCAACGGAAAAAAATTCTCAAGAGCAAGGAAAAGTATTTTGTTTCGGTTCGACCTGCAGTCGCATATGAAATGGACGAAGGGAGAAATTTAGCAACACTTTTCCCGCCGGATCTCTTGCAAGAAGAGGATAATCTCCAACTTCGACTTGTCAATTTTATTTCTCATGAAAATAGCAAGTTAACTCAAAGAATTTATCACACGAATAGTCAATTTGTTCGAACTTGCTTAGTAGTGAATTGGGAACAAGAAGAAAAAGAGGAGGCTCGTGCTTCCCTTGTTGAGGTAAGAGCAAATGATCTGATTCGTGATTTCCTAAGAATTGAGTTAGTCAAGTCCACTATTTCGTATACACGAAGAAGGTATGATAGGACAAGTGCAGGACCGATTCCCAATAATAGGTTAGATCGCACCAATACCAATTCCTTTTATTCCAAGGCGAAGATTCAATCACTTAGCCAACATCAAGAAGCTATTGGCACCTTGTTGAATCGAAATAAAGAATACCAATCTTTGATGATTTTGTTGGCATCCAACTGTTCTAGAATTGGTTTATTCAAGAATTCGAAATATCCCAATGCGGGAAAAGAATCGAATCCTAGAATTCCTATTCGAGATATTTTTGGGCCCTTAGCTGCTATTGTACCTAGTATATCGAATTTTTCTTCATCTTACTATTTACTAACGCATAATCAGATCCTGTTAAAAAAATATTTGTTCCTTGACAATTTGAAACAAACCTTCCAAGTACTTCAAGGGCTTAAATACTCTTTAATAGATGAAAATCAAAGGATTTCGAATTTCGATAGTAACATCATGTTGGATCCATTCCATTTGAATTGGCACTTTCTCCATCATGATTCTTGGGAGGAGACATCGGCAATAATTCACCTTGGACAATTTATTTGCGAAAATGTATGTCTATTTAAATCGCACATAAAAAAATCTGGTCAAATTTTCATTGTTAATATTGATTCCTTTGTTATAAGAGCAGCTAAGCCTTATTTGGCCACTACAGGAGCAACTGTTCATGGTCATTATGGAGAAATCCTTTACAAAGGAGATAGGTTAGTTACGTTTATATATGAAAAATCGAGATCTAGTGACATAACGCAAGGTCTTCCAAAAGTAGAACAAATCTTTGAAGCGCGTTCAATTGATTCACTATCGCCGAATCTCGAAAGGAGAATTGAGGATTGGAATGAGCGTATACCAAGAATTCTTGGGGTCCCCTGGGGATTCTTGATTGGAGCTGAGCTAACCATAGCCCAAAGTCGTATCTCTTTGGTTAATAAGATCCAAAAGGTTTATCGATCCCAAGGGGTACAGATCCATAATAGACATATAGAGATTATTATACGCCAAGTAACATCAAAAGTGCGGGTTTCCGAAGATGGAATGTCTAATGTTTTTTCACCTGGGGAATTAATCGGATTATTGCGAGCGGAACGAGCAGGGCGAGCTTTGGATGAATCGATCTATTATCGGGCAATCTTATTGGGAATAACAAGGGCTTCCCTGAATACCCAAAGTTTCATATCTGAAGCAAGTTTTCAAGAAACTGCTCGAGTTTTAGCAAAAGCTGCCCTACGAGGTCGTATTGATTGGTTGAAAGGCCTGAAAGAAAACGTAGTTCTGGGGGGGATTATACCTGTTGGTACCGGATTCCAAAAATTTGTGCATCGTTCCCCACAAGACAAGAACCTTTATTTCGAAATTCAAAAAAAAAATCTATTCGCGTCGGAAATGAGAGATATTTTGTTTCTCCATACAGAATTAGTTTCTTCTGATTCTGACGTAACAAACAATTTCTATGAGACATCAGAACCCCCATTTACCCCCAATTATACGATTTAAGGATACATAAAGCGGATTTTTTGACTTTAAACTAGACTTTTGACCTTAGAACACTAACAGGTCAGATTTTAGATTTTTATTTTAATAAGTAAAAGAAGTCAGTTAATTCATTAAGGTTACGTTTATACCATGTATCAATGGCCAATTCTCAGTGGAAGGTTACATCGGAACAATTATTATTTATTTCAAGCTATTTCGGCTCTTTCTTAATCTTCAAAAAGAAATAAATTCCGTAATGGAATGGTAGGATGAAAAAAAAAGAAAAAATCAAAAGGAAGTGTGGAAAAAATGACAAGAAGATATTGGAACATCAATTTGAAAGAGATGATAGAAGCGGGAGTTCATTTTGGTCATGGTATTAAGAAATGGAATCCTAAAATGGCCCCTTACATCTCGGCAAAGCGTAAAGGTACTCATATTACAAATCTCGCTAGAACGGCTCGCTTTTTATCAGAAGCTTGTGATTTAGTTTTTGATGCAGCAAGTCAGGGAAAAAGCTTCTTAATTGTTGGTACCAAAAAAAGAGCAGCGTATTTAGTAGCATCAGCTGCAATAAGGGCTCGTTGTCATTATGTTAATAAAAAGTGGTTCAGTGGTATGTTAACGAATTGGTCGATTACGAAAACTAGACTTTCTCAATTTAGAGACTTAAGAGCAGAAGAAAAGATGGGAAAATTCCACCATCTCCCAAAAAGAGATGTGGCAATCTTGAAGAGAAAATTATCGACCTTGCAAAGATATCTCGGCGGGATCAAATATATGACGAGGTTGCCGGACATTGTGATCGTCCTCGATCAGCAAAAAGAGTATATAGCTCTTCGGGAATGTGCCATTTTGGGGATTCCTACTATTTCTTTAGTCGATACAAATTGTGACCCAGATCTCGCGAATATATCGATTCCAGCCAACGATGACACTATGACTTCAATTCGATTGATTCTTAACAAATTAGTATTTGCAATTTGTGAGGGCCGTTCTCTCTATATAAGAAATCGTTGATTAAGAAGAATAGTGAATTCTTGGGCAACTGCGTAGATTTATGGGATCACTTACTATTCTTTTTTGTTTTGTATAGATAAAAGAAGGGGAATATTGATATATATTAGAGGGTATTGATATATATTATGATCTGATGTGATTTCTTGGTATCCTAAATATAAGATTAATACTTCAAGTTGCTGAGTTGAGAAAGAGATGGTTGAATCAAAAGAATTCCTTTTTTGAAGTTCAATTTTTATCAGAGGACAATATGAATATTATACCATGTTCCATTAAAACACTCAAGGGGTTATACGATATATCGGGTGTAGAAGTAGGCCAACACTTCTATTGGCAAATAGGAAGTTTCCAAATTCATGCCCAAGTACTCATCACTTCTTGGGTCGTAATTACTATCTTGCTAGGTTCAGTTATCATAGCTGTTCGGAATCCACAAACCATCCCGACCGACGGTCAGAATTTCTTCGAATATGTGCTTGAGTTTATTCGAGACTTGAGCAAAACTCAGATTGGAGAAGAATATGGTCCCTGGGTTCCCTTTATTGGAACTATGTTCCTTTTTATTTTTGTTTCGAATTGGTCGGGTGCTCTTTTACCTTGGAAAATTATACAGTTACCCCATGGGGAATTAGCAGCGCCCACGAATGATATAAATACTACTGTTGCTTTAGCTTTACTCACGTCAGCGGCATATTTTTATGCGGGTCTTAGCAAAAAAGGATTGAGTTATTTCGAGAAATATATTAAACCAACTCCAATCCTTTTACCAATTAACATCCTAGAAGATTTCACAAAACCATTATCGCTTAGTTTTCGACTTTTCGGGAATATATTGGCGGATGAATTAGTCGTTGTTGTTCTTGTTTCTTTAGTCCCCTTAGTAGTCCCTATACCGGTCATGTTTCTTGGATTATTTACAAGCGGTATTCAAGCTCTTATTTTTGCAACGTTAGCCGCAGCCTATATAGGTGAATCCATGGAGGGTCATCATTGAATTGACTAGTTTTCGAAATAATCTTTTTTTTTAGCTTAGCTCAATTCATGCATGGTTCCAGATAATCCGCTTGGTTGGAAAACAAAATAGTTAGAAATGCGTATGAATATACAACCTAGAGTTGTAGGAGAGAGAATAGACTATATTACGGAATTGTCAAAGTATATATGCATTAAGGGGGGCGGAGTCAGGCTAGATCTATATCCTTAATGTCTAGAAGTCCAGTCATCTTTTGTGCGGGTTTCCACTTTAAGGAATGATTTTCGAATCCGATTCAATAGAAAATAAGAAAATACGCAAAATAGAAGAAACAAGTGTATATGGGATATTATATATTCCTAAGTTAGATTCATTATCTAATCCGATATATCGAATTCCCTCTATATGGAATTGGATTCCATATCCAGTTCTATGCAGCATATTGTTATCAATTGTATATCTTGATTTAATTCCTATTGGATTTGGATTAGGTCGATTTCAATAGGGGTTCTTCCTCTATTTCGTCTTTTATTATGGATTAGATTATAGGGGAAATAATAGGAACTCAAGGATATCGAAGAGTAAAGAAAGAAGGATGGAATGAAAGAGTTGTTGGTTGGAAAGAAAGAGAAATAGAATAATAAGAATCATATGGATTTACACAAACCTCTAATGATTAGAAACTAAAAATGAGATCTCGAAGTAGTTCGGACAATTCAGATTATCATTTCAATTTGTACTTTTTAGTTACTTCTCCCCAATAGAGCTTAGAAGTAAGAATTTCTTGGTTGATTGTATCCTTAACCATTTCTTTTTTTTTTTGACACGAGGAACTCACCATGAATCCACTAATTGCTGCTGCTTCCGTTATTGCTGCTGGATTGGCCGTAGGGCTTGCTTCTATTGGGCCTGGAGTTGGTCAAGGTACTGCTGCAGGACAAGCTGTAGAAGGTATTGCGAGACAGCCAGAAGCAGAAGGTAAAATACGAGGTACTTTATTGCTTAGTCTAGCTTTTATGGAAGCTTTAACAATTTATGGACTAGTTGTGGCACTAGCACTTTTATTTGCGAACCCTTTTGTTTAATCCTAAAAAAGAAAATGAGTGCTTTAGATTAGATACTTTTTTCTTTTTTTAGTAAATTGGTATTTGCTTCTGCAATTCCAATTATATCAATACTTTACTCCTATTTATTACTCCTGGAATTATCTATTTATTGGGACAGACAATACCCCACCCCAGGAAGGGCTGATTTGAGGATGATCAATTTAGAGGATATGCTCGCCTTCTTCCTTCCCGTCCTTAGTTTAGGACAGTGGAAAGTCTTTTTCCTTTTATTTTAGGAATTTTGAGAACATTTCAACAAAGGAGGTCTTTCACAGGTCAAACGAGACCTAAGACTTAATCTAAAATAAATTACTAGATTGAATCTATTTGCATTAAAAAAAAATTGCATTAAAAAAACCGATCAAAAAAGGGCGAGCGAAGTAAGTGATCGAAAAACTTTGTTCTTTGTTCGTCCTATCTATAAGAGGAGAGCATATGAAAAATGTAACCCATTCTTTCG